GCTCCTTTAGGTTCTTTAAATTCCGTAGGTGGCGTAGCTACAGAAATTAATGCAGTCAATTATGTCTCTCCTAGAAGTTGGTTAGCTACTTCTCATTTTGTTCTAGGATTCTTCCTATTCGTAGGTCATTTATGGCACGCGGGAAGAGCTCGCGCAGCTGCCGCAGGATTTGAAAAAGGAATTGATCGAGATTTTGAACCTGTTCTTTCCATGACTCCTCTTAATTAAGACATGAAATCCAATGCTTGACGTAGGAATCACTTTGATTTTACTATACATATTGGGTTGAGTCGAGCAGATCATATTGAAAAAGTATTTTCTTTTCAATTCATTTCTATCTAATCTTTTTTGGGGCTCGGCTATATCACCACTTAGCCGAGCCCCAAAAAACCGGGCCAACCAAAATCAAGAAAATAAAAAAATGCATTCGCCAAGAAAAAGGAGAGAGAGGGATTCGAACCCTCGATAGTTCTTTGTTTCGAACTATACCGGTTTTCAAGACCGGGGCTATCAACCACTCAGCCATCTCTCCAAAAGCTAATTTCTATTTTATCTTTATTCCACTGAATAGAACATGACCATACGAATTGATACCCTTTTTATCTATCTATGGTAAAGATATCCAGTGTGAATCTATTGGTCTAGTTCTCTATCTGTATATATATGCATGATCCAGCATGCCCTTTTGTGAAGTAAAAAAAAACTACCCGCGATCCATGCCTCAAAAGGGGTGTCATATAAAATCAATGGATTCATGATAAAACCCTCCATAATGCGTTTTTTATTACATTACCAATTTTTTGTCGATTAAAGGAAGGGGTGGGGGGATCAAATGGTATAGTTCTTTTGTTGGTAAATTGGAGGATTAGAAACATGACTATTGCTTTCCAATTAGCTGTTTTTGCATTAATTGCTACTTCATCCATTTTATTGATTAGTGTACCCGTTGTATTTGCTTCTCCGGAAGGTTGGTCGAGTAACAAAAATGTTGTATTTTCCGGTACATCATTATGGATTGGATTAGTATTTCTAGTGGGTATTCTTAATTCTCTCATCTCTTGAAACTATTCAGTCTAGATCAAAAAACGAAATGACGCCTCCCCCCGAATTCTTTCGGGTTGTGAGGCACATTAATTTGGAATATATAAGACCCCACAAATAAAGAAAACGAAAACATAATTATTATAGGGAGGGGTCAAACTTATTTTATTGGAAAAATCTTATATCTTATACTTAATATAATATGATATATAGTAAAACTAAAAAACAAGAAAAAATAAGAAAATAGAAAAATAGAAAAATTGGAATTAATTCGAACATTAATTACATATTACTCATTAATATAATAATATAAAATAAATGAAAAGAAAAAAAATGAAAAGAGAAAGAGTATATAAAATCGTAATTTGAATTCTATTATATATAGAAAAAAAATATTATTATATATATAATATATAATAGAAAATATATCGAATAAAAAGATATATAGATATTCCATATCTATTATATTTATATATAAATTTTGAATTACCCCTAATAGATATCAGACACAGCTCCGCATAAATAGAATCGATATATTACGTATCAAGTACGATAAAAAGAAAAATGCGGATATAGTTGAATGGTAAAATTTCTCCTTGCCAAGGAGAAGACGCGGGTTCGATTCCCGCTATCCGCCCCTGCCTTTATTTTGTACTGAATATTAATAGTATAGTAGTATATTACTATATATATTATAAAACATTTTATAGAGTTGACTTAGTATAGCACCCCCTCTTCTTCTTGAACTCCAGTTTTTATCAAAAAATGTTGCGGAGACGGGATTTGAACCCGTGACCTCAAGGTTATGAGCCTTGCGAGCTACCAAGTTGCTCTACCCCGCGATAAAAAGAAGAATTGACAATTAATGGACAAACAAAGATTGAATGTGCCCCTCCACCATATCTGTACAAATAGAATAAACTATTTATACAGAATGGTAAAGGGACCGTCCTATGATCGCTGATCATAAAAATGAATAAAAAAATGAAAAGATTTTTTTATTCTTACCAACTCGATCTTGTTGCACCAGGCAACAAACATTCATAAACCATTTCACGAAGTATGTGTCCAGATAATCCAAAGTCTCGATAATTAGCTCTCGGTCTTCCAGTCGAAAAACAACGTCGATGAAGACGTGTAGGTGCACTATTACGCGGTAGTGATTCTAACTTTGCTTGAATTTCCCATTTCTCACTTAACGACGAAGCTTTGCTTATTTCTTTTTTTGGAGATCGGCGAATCAAATGATATTTTTGTTCCAATTTTTGTCTCTTCTTCTCCCTCTGAATCAAACTTTTCTTTGCCATAATGGTTCATTTCCTATTAGTATCAATGATAGAAGTCGGATCCTAGATGTAGAAATATAAGAAGGGGGTTCCCCTTCTTCATCGAAAGAAATGAAATGAGATTTTTACAGATACAATAAAGAGTTAAATTAACCAAATTTACCCGATGTAGA